GTTAGTGTAGCTTATAAAAAGTATGGCACTGAAAATGCCAAGATAAATTTTAAGGATTTCACAAACATAAAGGTTTGGTCCCAGCCTTATTATTAATTTTAATTATATTTATACATGCAAGTCTCAGCATTCCTGTGAAAATGCCCTCTTTTACCCTTAAAGTAAATAAGGAGCAGATATCAGGCACTACTTTGCCCATAACATCTTGCTAAGCCACACCTCTACAGGAATTCAGCAGTAGTAAATATTGAATATAAGCGTCAATAAGCTTGACTCAGTAATAATTTTAAGAGTTGGTAAATTTCGTGCCAGCCACCGCGGTTATACGAAAAACCCAAATTAATAAAAACGGCCCAAAGCGTGGTTAAATTATATTAAACATAATAGAAATGAAAATTAACTTAACTGTCGTACGTAACCGTTAAACGTAAAACCAAAAACGAAAGTTATTCTAATAAAAAATTACTTGAAACCACGACCGCTAAGAAACAAACTAGGATTAGATACCCTACTATGCTTAGCTTTAAACTTTGATATTTCCGCCAGATTACTACGAGCCACAGCTTAAAATTCAAAGGACTTGGCGGTGCTCTATACCCCCCTAGAGGAGCCTGTTCTATAATCGATAATCCTCGCTAAACCTCACCACATATTGCCAATACCGCCTATATACCACCGTCCTCAGCTTACCCTTTAAAGGCTAAATAGTAAGCATAATAATAAACATAAAAACGTCAGGTCAAGGTGTAGCGAATTAAGTGGAAAGAAATGGGCTACATTTTCTTATAAGAAAATACAAAAGGTAAAGTGAAATATTACCTGAAGGCGGATTTAGCAGTAAAAAGAAAACAGAGTGTTCTTTTTAAACTGGCCCTAGAGCGCGCACACACCGCCCGTCACCCTCATCAAAAATATTAAAAGGAAAATAACATAAATTTTTGAAGAAGAGGAAAGTCGTAACATGGTAAGTATACTGGAAAGTGTACTTGGATAACATAATGTAGCCTAAATATGGCACTTTGCTTACACCAAAGAAATACCTGTTAAAATCAAGTCATTATGAGTAATAAATTTAGCCTAAATAAATATTCTTAAGTTAAATACAATAAAACATTCTTATTATTCTAGTACAGGAGATGAAAAAAATTTTAAGCGCAATAGAAATAGTACTGCAAAGGAAAAATGAAATAGAAATTAAATAAATCATTAAAACAATAAAAAGCAAAGATTAAACCTTGTACCTTTTGCATTATGGTCTAGTAAGTTTAACCTAACATATAGAAATTTAGTCAGATTCCCCGAAACTAGACGAGCTACTTCGAAGCAGCACAACAAGAGCAAACCCTTCTCTGTGGCAAAAGAGTGGGATGACTTCCCAGTAGTGGTGATAAACCTAACGAGCCTAGTAATAGCTGGTTACTCAGTAAATGAACTTAAATTCAGCTTAAAATATTTTTTTAACAATTAAAGTAAAAAATAATATTTTAAAGTTATTTAATAGAGGTACAGCTCTATTAATAAAGGATACAACCTATTACACTGAATAAGGATTATATAAACTAAAAAAATTAACTATGTGGGCTTAAAAGCAGCAATCATATTAAAAGCGTTAAAGCTTGGTTAAAAAAAAAACCTGATATAATAATAATAAATCTAAATTCACTAAAACTACTGAGTCAATCTATTAATATAGATGTGTTTATACTAGAATTAGTAACAAGAAGAAATTCTCTATAGTGTAAGTGTAAATCAGAACGAAATAATCACTGATTATTAACGAACCTATTGAAGGTAACATAACACAAAACAAGAAAAAATTATAAAACAAACCGTTAACCCAACACAGGAACACTACAATAAGATTAAAAATTTAGGAAGGAACTCGGCAAACATGAACTTCGCCTGTTTACCAAAAACATCGCCTCTTGCTATTAAAGTATAAGAGGTCCTGCCTGCCCAGTGACATTAGTTTAACGGCCGCGGTATTATGACCGTGCAAAGGTAGCGTAATCACTTGTCTTTTAAATAAAGACCTGTATGAATGGCAAAACGAAAGTTCAACTGTCTCCCTAAATTAATCAGTGAAATTGATTTTTCCGTGCAGAAGCGGAAATAAAATTATAAGACGAGAAGACCCTATGGAGCTTTAAATATAATTCAACTGTTTTAATTAAAATTCAAACGGAAAAAATATAATAAAACATAATGATTAAAATTTTAGGTTGGGGCGACCACGGAAAAAAACAAAACTTCCGAGATGAAATAATCAATGAACAACAGTTCTAAAAAATAAAATATTTAACATAATTGATCCAATATTTGATCAACGAACCAAGTTACCCTAGGGATAACAGCGCAATCCTTTCTAAGAGTCCTTATCGACGAATGGGTTTACGACCTCGATGTTGGATCAGGACACCCCAATGGTGTAGCCGCTATTAAAGGTTCGTTTGTTCAACGATTAAAGTCCTACGTGATCTGAGTTCAGACCGGAGAAATCCAGGTCAGTTTCTATCTATATATATTTTTCCTAGTACGAAAGGACCGGAAAAATAGAGCCTATGTTCTAATAAGCTCTCTTCATTACTACTGAAAACAACTAAAGTAGCCTAGAAGAAACTACAATCACCTTATATAAAGGTTAGTTAGAATGGCAGAGCCTAGTAATTGCAAAAGATCTAAAATCTTTTTTTCAGGGGTTCAATTCCCCTTTCTAACTATGAATTTAATATTTATATCTTCTTCAATTATTAATCCATTATTATATATCATCCCAATTTTATTAGCCGTAGCATTTTTAACTCTAGTAGAACGTAAAGTGCTTGGATATATACAACTTCGCAAAGGACCAAATATTGTTGGCCCAATGGGTATTTTTCAACCTTTAGCAGATGGATTAAAACTATTTATTAAAGAACCAATTCGACCATCAACCTCATCTAAAACACTATTTATTCTTATACCTATTTTAGCCCTTAGTTTATCTATATTAATTTGAATTCCTCTACCAATGCCAAATAACTTATCAAATATTAATCTCGGTGTTTTATTTGTTTTAGCCCTATCAAGCCTTGCTGTTTATGCCCTATTAGGCTCAGGATGATCTTCTAATTCAAAATATGCCCTAATTGGATCTTTACGAGCAGTAGCACAAACAATTTCATATGAAGTAACTCTAGGATTAATTCTACTTTGTTTAGTACTATTAACAGGAAGTTTTTCTCTAATAAACTTTAACACTACTCAGGAATATATTTGGTTAATTATCCCAGCTTGACCAATAGCAGCAATATGATTTACTTCAACCTTAGCGGAAACAAATCGAGCACCATTTGACCTAACTGAAGGAGAATCTGAACTTGTCTCTGGCTTCAATGTAGAATATGCAGGCGGCCCATTCGCCCTTTTTTTCCTGGCAGAATATGCAAATATTTTATTAATAAATGCTTTATCTGCAATCTTATTTTTTGGTCTTACATATAATATGTATCAACCAGAACTATATACATTTAATATGATAATTAAAACAGCTTTACTGTCAATATTATTTTTATGAGTACGAGCATCATACCCTCGATTCCGATATGATCAATTAATACACCTTATCTGAAAAAACTTTTTACCTTTAACTATTGCAATAACAATTTATCATATTTCTACACCTATTATAATATTAGGAATTCCACCCATAATATAGGACATGTGCCCGAAAGAAAGGCCTCACTTTGATAGAGTGATAATAGGGGTTCAAACCCCCTCATTTCCTTAAAAAGATAGGACTTGAACCTATACTTAAGAGATCAAAACTCCTTATGCAATCCACCTACATTACTTCTTACAGTAAAATAAGCTAAAAGCTTTTGGGCCCATACCCCAAATATGTTGGTTAAAATGCCTCTTTTACTAATGAGCCCTTATGCATTATCTATTATATTATCTAGTTTATCTATTGGCACATTAATAACATTTATTAGCTACCACTGATTTTTAGCCTGAATAGGATTAGAGATTAATACACTAGCAATTATTCCATTAATAACAAAACTTCACCATCCACGAGCAACTGAATCTGCTACAAAATATTTTTTAATTCAAGCATCAGCATCAGCATTAATTTTATTTTCATCAACAATCAATGCATGACTTACTGGAGAATGAACAATTTTAAATATAGAAAATCCATTATCATTAACTATTATTACCATTGCACTAGCAATAAAATTAGGTATTGCCCCATTTCACCTTTGAATACCCGATGTACTTCAAGGACTTAACTTAATAACTGGCCTAATTATATCAACTTGACAAAAGATAGCTCCAATAGCTTTATTGATTTTATTACATCAACAATTAAATTCAAGTCTACTAATAATTATAGCATTACTATCAACTATTGTAGGAGGGTGAGGAGGATTAAATCAAACTCAACTTCGAAAAATCATAGCATATTCATCTATTGCTCATATTGGTTGAATACTATTAGTATTAACATTTTTATCGCATTTAACAGCCATAAATTTTATAATATATTTATTAATAACTACATCCATATTTATTATACTAATTAATTTTTCTGCATTAAATATTAATAAACTAAGCACATCCTGAATTAAATCTCCAATCTTAACTTCAATAATAATAATCCTACTTATATCTTTAGGGGGACTCCCTCCGACTTCAGGATTTATTCCTAAATGATTAATTCTACAAGAAATTACTAAACAAAATTATATATTAATAGCCACTATAATAGCATTTACAGCATTAATAAGCCTGTTCTTTTATTTACGATTATCTTATACAATTTCATTAACTACATCACCGAATATATCAAATTCTAAAATTATTTGACGACTAAAAAACAAACCCACCTATCTACTTTCAATATTAACTGTATTATCTATTATACTATTACCAATTACCCCATTAATAACAAACATTTATTAAAGACTTAGGATAATTAAACCAAAGGCCTTCAAAGCCTTTAACAGAAGTTAAAATCTTCTAGCCTTTGACTAAGATTTGCAGGACTCTATCCAACATAATCTGAATGCAACCCAGACACTTTAATTAAGCTAAAACCTTTATAGATTAGAGGGCTTTTATCCCTCGACCTTTTAGTTAACAGCTAAACGCTCAATCCAGAGAGCTTTAATCTACTTCTCCCGCGTTGCTTAAAAAAAACGCGGGAGAAGCCCCGGCAATAAATCTATTGCTCTGTAAAATTTGCAATTTTATGTGCTATACACCACGAGACTTGATAAAAAAAGGACTTTAACCTTTATAAAAGGGGCTACAACCCTACATCTTAATTCAACCATTTTACCTGTGATAATCACTCGATGACTATTCTCAACAAATCATAAAGATATTGGCACCCTTTATTTAGTATTTGGTGCTTGAGCTGGTATAGTCGGCACAGCATTAAGTTTATTAATTCGAGCAGAATTAAGTCAACCAGGAACACTTCTTGGTGATGATCAAATTTATAATGTAATCGTAACCGCACATGCATTTGTAATAATCTTCTTTATAGTAATACCAGTAATAATTGGAGGATTCGGAAATTGATTAGTTCCTTTAATAATTGGAGCCCCTGATATAGCATTCCCACGAATAAACAATATAAGTTTTTGATTATTACCTCCATCATTTCTTCTTCTATTAGCTTCATCAGGAGTTGAAGCAGGAGCCGGAACAGGATGAACTGTTTATCCTCCTTTAGCGGGTAATTTAGCACATGCCGGAGCTTCTGTAGACTTAACTATTTTTTCTTTACACTTAGCAGGCATTTCATCAATTTTAGGGGCTATTAATTTTATCACAACATCCATTAATATAAAACCTGCCTCTATATTACAGTATCAAACACCTTTATTTGTGTGATCTGTATTAATCACGGCAATTCTGCTATTACTATCCCTTCCAGTTCTTGCCGCAGGCATTACTATACTATTAACCGATCGAAATCTTAACACAACATTTTTTGACCCTAGTGGTGGAGGTGACCCTGTTCTTTACCAACATCTTTTCTGATTCTTTGGCCACCCTGAAGTTTATATTCTTATTTTACCAGGATTTGGAATAATTTCACATATTGTAACTTATTATTCATCAAAAAAAGAACCATTTGGGTATATAGGGATAGTATGAGCAATAATATCTATTGGTTTATTAGGTTTTATTGTATGAGCTCATCATATATTTACAGTAGACCTAAATGTAGATACTCGAGCCTATTTTACATCCGCAACAATAATTATTGCTATCCCTACTGGGGTTAAGGTATTTAGCTGATTAGCAACAATACATGGTGGCTCAATTAAATGAGATGCTGCAATATTATGAGCCTTAGGTTTTATCTTTCTTTTTACTGTTGGAGGACTAACAGGAATTGTACTTGCTAACTCATCATTAGATATCGTTTTACATGATACTTATTATGTAGTAGCCCATTTTCACTACGTATTATCAATAGGAGCTGTATTTGCTATTATAGGCGGATTTGTCCATTGATTTCCATTATTTTCAGGTTACACATTACACCATATATGATCAAAAATCCATTTTGGAGTAATATTTATTGGAGTTAATTTAACCTTTTTTCCCCAACACTTTTTAGGCCTAGCGGGTATACCTCGACGATACTCTGATTATCCTGATGCCTACACACTATGAAATACAATCTCATCAATTGGATCACTAATTTCCCTTGTTGCAGTAATTATAATAATATTTATTATTTGAGAAGCATTTTCATCCAAACGAGAGGTTCTTATAACAGAATTAAATTCAACAAATATTGAATGACTTTACGGTTGTCCTCCACCTTATCATACATTTGAAGAACCTTCATATGTTCAATCACGAATTTATTAACACAAGGAAGGAAGGAGTTGAACCCTCATAAATTGATTTCAAATCAACCACAAACCCACTCTGTCACTTACTTATAAGATGTTAGTAAAATATTACAAAACCTTGTCGTGGTTTAATTATAAGTTTAAATCTTATACATCTTATCATGGCACATCCATCACAACTAGGTTTTCAAGATGCAGCTTCTCCTATTATGGAGGAATTATTACATTTTCATGACCATGCATTAATAGCCGTTTTCTTAATTAGCACTCTAGTATTATATATTATTACTATTATAATGTCTACAAAATTAACAAATACTAATGCCATAGATGCCCAAGAAATTGAAATAGTTTGAACAATCATGCCTGCTATTATTTTAATTGTTATTGCCCTCCCATCACTTCGCATCCTTTATCTTATAGATGAAATTAATGATCCCCATATTACAGTTAAAGCTATCGGTCACCAATGATATTGAAGCTACGAGTTTACAAATTATGAAAATTTAATATTTGACTCGTACATAACTCCAACTCAAGATTTATTACCAGGACAATTCCGTTTACTAGAAGTTGATAACCGTATAGTAATTCCAATAGAATCTCCAATTCGTATATTAATCTCCGCAGAAGATGTTCTTCATTCATGAGCCATACCATCAATAGGAATTAAAACTGACGCAATCCCAGGACGATTAAACCAAACAACTTTTATTGCATCTCGCCCAGGAGTTTATTATGGCCAATGTTCAGAAATTTGCGGTGCTAATCACAGTTTTATACCAATTGTTGTAGAATCAACTTCACTAAATCATTTTCAAAACTGATCTTCATCTATACTAGAATAATCATTAAGAAGCTTATATAGCATTAGACTTTTAATCTAAAGACAGGTGATTTAAACCACCCTTAATGATATGCCACAATTAAATCCTGGGCCTTGACTTGCTATTTTCTTAATGTCATGAATAATCTTTTTAACAACTTTAACAATAAAAATAAATAATCTAAAATGCCTTAATGAACCCGCCTCACATTCTATTAAAAAAAATAAACCTCAATCCTGAAACTGACCATGAATTTAAGCTTCTTTGATCAATTTATAAGCCCAACAATTTTAGGTATTCCATTAGTTATAATAGCTATAATTTTCCATTATTACTTATGCCTTACCCAACTAATAAATGATTAAATAATCGTCTTACAACATTACAAATCTGATTCTCACAAAAATTTACTAAACAATTATTTACCCCTATTAATATAAAAGGACATAAATGGGCTATAATATTTTTATCATTAATAGTATTTATTATTATAATTAATTTACTAGGGCTGCTCCCGTATACATTTACTCCTACTACTCAACTCTCACTTAATTTAGGTCTAGCAATTCCATTCTGACTAATAACAGTGTTAGTTGGATTACGAAATCAACCAACTATAACATTTGGCCATCTTCTTCCTGAAGGAACTCCTACTCTTCTAATCCCCATTTTAATTATAATTGAGTCAGTTAGCCTACTTATTCGTCCATTAGCTTTAGGAGTACGACTTACAGCTAACTTAACAGCAGGTCATTTATTAATTCAACTTATTGCAACTGCAACACTAATTTTATTACCAATTATACCATTAATTTCTTTTACTACAATACTAATTTTATTTTTATTAACCCTTTTAGAAATTGCAGTTGCAATAATTCAAGCATATGTATTTGTTCTCTTACTAAGTCTCTATTTACAAGAAAACGTTTAATGGCCCACCAAACACACGCCTTTCATATAGTTGACCCAAGTCCATGACCATTAACAGGAGCCATCGCCGCATTACTTCTGACCTCAGGTTTAGCGATATGATTCCATTTTGGCTCCATATTAATTATACTATTAGGGTTGATTGTGATACTAATAACAATATTTCAATGATGACGAGATATTATCCGTGAAGGAACCTTCCAAGGCCACCATACTTTACCAGTTCAAAAAGGACTTCGATATGGTATAATCCTATTTATTACATCAGAAGTACTTTTCTTTTTTGGATTTTTCTGAGCATTTTATAATTCAAGCCTAGCACCTACACCTGAACTTGGAGAATGTTGACCCCCTATAGGGGTTATTACACTCGACCCATTTGAAGTCCCATTATTAAACACAGCAGTATTATTAGCTTCAGGAGTAACAGTTACATGATCACATCATAGTATTATACAAGGCGATCGTAAAGGGGCTATTCAGTCCCTATTTTTAACAGTTATTTTAGGGTTATATTTTACCCTACTGCAAGCAATAGAATATTATGAAGCCCCTTTTACAATTGCTGATGGAGTTTATGGATCAACTTTCTTTGTTGCAACAGGTTTCCACGGCTTACATGTAATTATTGGATCTTTATTTTTAACTGTATGTTTTATACGACAAGTTAAATTTCATTTTACATTATATCATCATTTTGGATTTGAAGCAGCAGCATGATACTGACACTTTGTTGATGTTGTATGATTATTCCTTTATGTATCTATCTATTGATGAGGATAATATCTTTTTAGTAAAAATAATACAAATGATTTCCAATCATTAAATTCTAGTTAAATTCTAGGAAAGGATAATGAATTTAATTATAATAATAATTATTATCTCAACAATATTATCATTAATTTTAATTTTTATTAGCTTTTGATTACCTATTAATAACCCTGATCTAGAAAAATTATCACCTTATGAATGCGGCTTTGACCCTTTAGGCTCAGCACGATTACCATTTTCAATTCGATTTTTTTTAATCGCAATTCTATTCCTATTATTTGATTTAGAAATTGCCTTATTACTTCCAACCCCCTGAGCATCTCAATCCATGTATCCTCAATTAACTTTAATCTGATCAACAATTATTCTTATTATACTATCAATTGGATTATTATATGAATGAACAAAAGGAGGACTAGAATGAGCTGAATAAGTATTTAATCTAAATAGGATTATTAATTTCGACTTAATAAATTTTGGTTAAAGTCCAAAAATACTTTATGTCACCAACATATGTAGTTTTCTTCACGACATTTTCATTAGGAATTATAGGATTAGCATTACACCGTATTCATCTTCTTTCGGCTCTACTTTGTCTTGAAGGAATAATACTTGCACTTTTTATTGCCTTATCATTATGATCAACTCAATTTGAAATTTTATCGTACTTTACTTTACCTATATTTATATTAACTTTTTCAGCATGTGAAGCAAGTGTCGGATTAGCATTAATAGTTGCCACTACACGAACACATGGTACAGATCACCTTAAAAATCTTAACTTATTACAATGTTAAAAATTTTAATACCAACTATTATACTTTTACCAACAGTTTGATTAACCCCTAAAAAATTATTATGGTCTTTTATGACTATAAACAGTATAATTATTGCTACACTAAGCCTAACCTTATTAAACTTACCATTAGAACATATAATAAATAATAACAAATATTTAAGCTTAGATAAATTTTCTTCTCCATTACTTATTCTTACATGTTGACTATTACCATTAACAATCTTGGCCAGCCAAAATCATTTAAAATCTAATCCATTAAATCGACAACGAACCTACATATCAATATTAATTATTTTACAAGTATCATTAATTCTAGCCTTTACTGCAACAGAAATAATTATATTTTATATTGCATTTGAAACCACCTTAATTCCTACACTTATTATTATTACACGATGAGGAAATCAAACCGAACGATTAAACGCTGGAACATATTTTCTATTTTATACTCTAGCAGGATCTCTTCCCTTACTAGTAGCATTATTAATTCTACAAAATTCTTTAGGATCTATCTCATTAATTTTTATAGAACTAACTGCACCTATAATTTTACCTCTATATTCTCATAAAATATTATGATTAGCATGTTTACTAGCATTTCTTGTAAAAATACCATTATATGGGATACACTTATGATTACCTAAAGCACACGTAGAAGCCCCAATTGCAGGCTCTATAATTTTAGCAGCAGTACTACTTAAACTAGGCGGATATGGAATCTTACGAATTTCCTTAATATTAACTCCATTATCTAAAGATATATTATACCCTTTTATTATTCTTGCACTATGAGGTATTATTATGACAGGCTTTATCTGTATACGACAAACAGACTTAAAATCACTGATTGCATATTCATCAGTTAGTCACATAGGATTAGTTATTGCTGCGGCATTAATTCAAACCCCATGAAGTTTTTCAGGAGCTATTATTTTAATGACCTCACATGGGTTAATCTCCTCAGCACTATTCTGCTTAGCAAACACAAATTATGAACGAACATACAGCCGAACATTATTACTAATACGCGGCACTCAAACAATTTTACCATTAATAACTACTTGATGATTATTAGTTAACTTATCCAATATAGCCCTACCTCCATCACTTAACCTTTGAGGTGAATTAACAATTATAGTATCATTATTTAATTGATCTAACTGAACTATTTTGATTACTGGAGTAGGAACCTTGATTACAGCTACTTATACATTGTATATATTCTTAATAACTCAACGAGGACCAATCCCAGAACATCTATCTTCAACTACCCCTACTTATACACGAGAACATTATTTATTAGCGATCCATATTATTCCTATAATATTACTAATTATTAAACCTGAAATTATTTCAGGTAATTTTGTATGTTTATATAATTAAAATAAAATATTAGATTGTGATTCTAAATATAGGAGTTAAAAATCTCCTTATAAACCGAGAAGAGTTAAGAAACTCAGAAACTGCTAATTATCTGCTACTGTGGTTAAAATCCACAGTCTACTCAACTTTAAAGGATAATAGAAATCCATTGGTTTTAGGAACCAAAAACTCTTGGTGCAACCCCATGTAAAAGTAATGAACTTAATTTTGATTTTCAACTCATCATTAATTTTATCACTACTAATACTAATACTTCCTCTACTAATAATTAAAAAAGACTTACCAACAAACTACATAAAAAACTCTGTTAAATTATCGTTCTTTACTAGCATAATCTCATTAATTATTTTTTTAAATAATGGAGTAGAATCAGTTATTTTATGCTTTCACTGAATATCTATTTTAAATTTAGATATTTATTTTAGCTTAAAATTTGACCAATACTCTATTTTATTTATTCCAATTGCACTATTTGTAACATGATCTATCTTAGAATTTACAATCTGATATATACATTCAGACCCAGAAATTAACCGATTTTTTAAATATCTCTTAGTATTCTTAATTGCAATAATAATTTTAGTAACCTCTAATAATTTATTTCAACTTTTTATTGGATGAGAAGGCGTAGGAATTATATCTTTTTTATTAATTGGATGATGACATGCTCGAACAGATGCCAATACTGCTGCTCTACAAGCCGTTGTATATAACCGAGTTGGAGATATTGGATTAATTATTTCTATATCATGATTAGCTGTATCAACAAATTCATGAGAAATACAACAAATCTTTATATTATATGATAAAGAAGGTCCAATATTACCTTTACTTGGCCTAATCTTAGCTGCAATAGGAAAGTCTGCCCAATTTGGTCTTCATCCTTGATTACCATCAGCAATAGAAGGACCAACCCCTGTATCAGCATTACTTCACTCCAGCACTATAGTTGTTGCAGGTATTTTTTTATTAATTCGATTTCAACCTATTATTCAAAATAACCAAATAGCATTATCAATATGCCTATATTTAGGTGCATTAACTACACTATTCACAGCTGCCTGCGCATTAACTCAAAACGATATTAAAAAAATTGTAGCTTTTTCAACTTCAAGCCAATTAGGTCTAATAATAGTCACAATTGGATTAAATCAACCTCAATTAGCATTTTTTCATATCTGTACACATGCATTCTTCAAAGCAATACTTTTTTTATGCTCAGGATTAATTATTCACAGTTTAAATGATGAGCAAGATATCCGAAAAATAGGTGGATTACAAAACATCCTACCAATTAGTACATCATGCATAACTATCGGAAGCTTAGCCTTAACAGGAACTCCATTTTTAGCCGGATTTTTCTCTAAAGATGCAATTATTGAATCCATAAACAACTCTTATTTAAATTCATGAGCACTAATAATTACACTTATCGCAACATCATTTACCGCAATTTATAGCTTCCGAATGATTTTTTTTTCATCTATATTTTTTCCTCGATACGCTGCTCTTATCCCAATTAATGAAAATAATAATCTCATTATTAATCCAATTAAACGACTCGCATTAGGAAGTATTACTTCAGGATTACTAATTATTTTTAATATAACACCTATAAAAACACAAACTATGACTATACCAGGTATAATGAAAACCATAGCATTACTAATCTCATTATTAGGATTAGTAATTGCAATAGATTTATCAAATATTATATCAAAAACTATTAGTAAAACAAAAGAATATTCTTTTTTTAACTCATTAGCATTTTTTCCAATGATCATTCACCGAATTATACCAAAAACAAATCTATTACTAGCACAAAATATTGCAACACATTCTACCGATATAACCTGATATGAAAAATCAGGACCTAAAGGATTAATTAACCAACAGTTGCCAATTACCAAAACCATTACTAATATTCAAACAGGCTTAATTAAAACCTATACAACGCTATTTCTTATTAGCGCTTTACTAATCATTATATTATGTTACAGCACGTAACGAACCATGAGATAATCCACGAGTAACCTCTAACACAACAAATAATGTTAAAAGTAAAACTCAGCCTGAGAGAATTAAAAATCAACCACCAAAGGAGTATATTATACTAATTCCACCCCAATCATTACCAACCGCACTATACTCAATATTATAATTAGTAAACAAAAATTCTACGCTTACATTACAATTAGAGAAAAAATAACCTAAGCTTATTAATAAAAAATAAAAAAATACATAAATTAACACAGACCAATTTCCTCATGCCTCAGGATATGGCTCCGCTGCCAAAGAAGCAGAATAGGCAAATACTACTAATATTCCACCTAAGTAAATTAAAAGAAGAACTAATGATAAAAATGAAACTCCTAACTCAACTAATATTCAACAACCACAAACTGCTGCCATTACCAACCCAAAAGCAGCAAAATATGGAGAAGGGTTTGACGCTACAGCAACTAAACCAAACATAAATCCTAACATAGCAAGTAAAGCTAGATAAATCATTATTTTTATCCGGATTTTAACCGAAACTCTTAGCCTGAAAAACTAATGTTGTATTCAACTACAAAAACATAATGGCCCACCCAACTCGAAAAACCCATCCTCTATTAAAGATTATTAACGGATCATTTATTGATTTACCAACACCATTAAATTTATCAGCTTGATGAAATTTTGGATCTTTACTCGGAATTTGTCTAATTGCACAAATTTTAACCGGATTATTTCTTGCTATACATTATACAGCTGACACATCCTCAGCATTTTCATCTGTAGCTCATATCTGTCGTGATGTTAATTATGGGTGATTAATTCGTAATATACACGCCAACGGAGCATCATCATTCTTTATCTGTATTTATATTCACATTGGACGAGGCCTCTATTATGGTTCTTATATATATAAAGAAACTTGAAATATTGGAGTTATTCTACTTTTCCTAGTAATAGCCACTGCATTCGTAGGATATGTACTGCCATGAGGACAAATGTCATTTTGAGGTGCTACAGTTATCACTAATTTATTATCAGCAATTCCCTATATAGGTAATTCACTTGTGCAATGAATTTGAGGTGGATTTTCAGTCGATAAAGCTACCCTTACACGATTTTTTGCATTTCACTTTCTATTCCCATTCTTAATTGTTGGAATAACTATAATCCACTTATTATTTTTACATCAAACGGGCTCAAATAATCCAACAGGAATTATATCTAATATAGACAAAATCCCTTTTCATCCTTATTTTTCCTATAAAGACGCTCTAGGATTTTTAATAATATTATCAGCTTTAATATTATTATCATTACTTTCACCTAACCTGTTAGGGGACCCAGATAATTTTACCCCGGCAAATCCTTTATTAACCCCCCCCCACATCCAACCAGAATGATACTTCTTATTTGCATATGCTATCCTACGATCCATCCCAAATAAATTAGGTGGTGTATTAGCCCTTTTAGCATCAATTATAATTTTAATGCTTATTCCATTTATTCATACATCAAAACAACGCAGTCTTATATTTCGACCATTAACCCAAATTATATTTTGATTATTAGTTTCAAATACACTAATCTTAACCTGAATTGGAGGTCAACCAGTAGAACCTCCATTTATTGAAATTGGTCAAATCGCATCAACCCTATATTTCCTTTTATTTATTGTTATAATACCTACACTAGGGTGATGAGAAAATAAATTAATAAAATGATACTTAGATAGCTTATTTAAAGCACTGGTCTTGTAAACCAGAAATGAAAATTAAAATTTTCTCCAAGTATTTAATTACCCGGGCACTTCCACTTTCCGGGCACTACCTCATTCCTAAACTACCTTCTGAAGACCTGACCAGATTTATTAAATCTCGATTCTTTGCTCAAACACACAACCCTGTTTAATTCAACAACTGAAAGGATTTTAAAAATTTTTTAAAAAAATTTAAAAGTTGAGAGATAATTAGCAGTTTCTGAGTTTTCTTAACTCTTCTCGGTTTATAAGGAGTATTTTTAAATTTTAAATTTTAAAATAAAATTTAAAATTTTATTTTAATTAAAAAAAAAAAAAATTGAACTAAATAATTTGCAAAAAAATTTTTCAAAAAGGAGAGATTTTCACCCTCGCCGCTGACCTCCAAAGCCAGAATTCTAAAGTTAAAATACCTCTTGACCTAGTTTTGTTATCATCGAGTAACGCGGTGTACATATTATGTAAATAGTACATTCATCTATCTGCCCCATGGATGTGACTCGTGTGCCTTTCTGATTTTTATTTTACCTACAGGCGGGAAACCAACAACCTGACCCCTTCGATACGTTGACCAGATCTATGGACATACCCGTAGAGTGGTTTTAATTTATCTATACAGGCATCTGGTTTGAATCTAAGCGCATTTATCGTAGAGTTAAGGTCTTTTAACTTGAACCGACATCTGGTAAAAATGCCTGATAGCAAGGTGCACTTGACAACGCATAACTGAGTCTGGCCTCAATTTGGGTTTGTTTTTTTCTGTGAAGTCAATCCCCCATAAAGTCTTAAGTTGGCACAATTAACTTAAATCTGAACATTTGGCGCAGTATGATAACATTACTAGAATAGATTGTATGTTATTTTATTCATGAATTTTAGACATATTTTTTTACCTATTGAATTATCAATATTATTTTTCTGTTTCCGCCCCGGGACTTGTTCATCTAATATTTTAACTTTTGAACATCATCTAAAATTTTATTTTTGGTTTACCCCCTTACCCCCATTACTAATCTAATCAGTACATTTACTCTTTTTGGTCAACCCCCAGAACCAAAAAAGAGCTTTTTTATACATACGAAACTGGAATATCAATATATTCTAAAATAGAAGAATATATAAAGGAAGAAGGAAGAATGAAGATTATAACACATGATTTTATATATTAGAATTTAATGTAAAAGTCTATACAGTATACACACTATAA